ACTACCGTACTATCAAGAGGATTGGCCGCCAAAGGCATCTATCCTGCAGTAGATCCATTAGATTCAACGTCAACTATGCTCCAACCTCGGATTGTTGGTGAGGAACATTATGAAACTGCGCAAAGAGTTAAAGAAACTTTACAACGTTACAAAGAACTTCAAGACATTATAGCTATCCTTGGGTTGGACGAATTATCTGAAGAAGATCGCTTAACCGTAGCAAGAGCACGAAAAATTGAGCGTTTCCTATCACAACCTTTTTTCGTAGCAGAAGTATTTACGGGTTCCCCAGGGAAATATGTTGGTCTAGCTGAAACAATTAGAGGGTTTAAATTGATTCTTTCTGGAGAATTGGATGGTCTTCCTGAACAGGCCTTTTATTTGGTCGGTAACATTGATGAAGCTACTGCGAAAGCTGTGAACTTATAAATGGAGAGCAAATTCAAGAAATGACCTTAAATCTTTGTGTATTGACTCCGAATCGAATTGTTTGGGATTCAGAAGTCAAAGAAATAATTTTATCGACTAATAGTGGACAAATTGGCATATTACCCAATCATGCACCTATTGCCACATCTGTAGATATAGGTATTTTGAGAATACGACTTAATGACCAATGGTTAACGATGGCTCTCATGGGAGGTTTTGCAAGAATAGGGAATAATGAGATCACTATTTTAGTAAATGATGCGGAGAAGGGTAGTGACATTGATCCACAAGAAGCTCAACAAACTCTTGAAATGGCAGAAGCTAACTTGAGTAAAGCTGAAGGCAAGAGACAAACAATTGAGGGAAATCTAGCTCTCAGACGCGCTAGGACACGAGTAGAGGCTATCAATATGATGTCGTAACTAATCGGTGTGTCCGAATAAGCAAAATAAGTGTATAAACGGAAGTTCCGTTTATATACCTATTTTGCTTCTGTTGATTAAAATGAAAATTAAGAATCCAATCAAGTAGAATTGACTTTTCATGCAACTAAAGAATTTGAAATTTAAAAATTCAATAGAGCAATAGAATAGGATCAAAAATAAATAAAAGCGAATGAGTAGAAAAACTCATTATATTATTATAAGCTGCTATAAGCTGCTATCTTATCTAATAAGATCTACCTACTATTGGATTTGAACCAATGACTCCTGCCGTATGAAAGCAATACTCTAACCACTGAGTTAAGTAGGTCATTTATCATCACAAAGAAAAAAAAGGGGATCTATCACATTGATAAATTATAAATTGCTTATTACTTATACGCAATACCAATCAAAGAGATATGATCTTATACCATGTGATATTCATCTTGACAAGAAATTATCTATATGATATAATTTGTATTACAAACATAAGGGCTATAGCTCAGTTAGGTAGAGCACCTCGTTTACACGCGCGCCAATGTTTTTCAGAGGAGTCTATAGAGGAATTGATGTCTTACTCTATGCTTTTTGGGAATAAAAGAAGAGAACAACAGCCTGACAAAAGGTTTGGACCTATTCAGGCGCCTGTCTAATATAGAAATAGAACCAATCATTGATTTGAGATATTGATAAGGTGAATACTTATTCAATGCTAAGCCTAATGAGTATAAGGACCTCAAAAAGTCTCTTTTCGTTCTATCTTATGAACTTTAAGGTGTATAAAGTTTCATATTTGATTCAAGCATAGTGATAGAGACTCTATATAACTTAAGTTTATATAGGCAAAAAGCACACCTACGTCAGGATAACCCTTCTTTGAAACACTTTGGTAGTGCCCCTGTATTGAAACATAATGAATCAGAGCACGTGGAGCCATCTTTATTTTTTATATTAATAAAAAATATAAAATATGGTAGACTAATGATATTTATGTCGGTTAATGAAGGAGCCCAATGCAAAAAAATGCATGTTGGGTCTTTGAAAGAGTTCAAATCATATTGATAATATCAAGTTTGGGCTCTTTTACCGAGAAGGTCTACGGTTCGAGTCCGTATAGCCCTAATATAAAGAAGAACCTTCTAAAAAAAAAATAGAAGTAAAAAGAATCTTCTTGAAACAAGACATATACCACAAGAACCAAACGAAACTAAATGATTCGATGAAAATAAAAGGGTTTTTATAAAGAGTTATGGCTAACTTGACAATTAATTCCAATTCGGATTGACTAATTCGATATATTTTCTACATTAATGGGAGTACATTTATGTTTTTGCTTTATGAATATGATATTTTCTGGGCGTTTCTGATAATATCAAGTTGTATTCCTATTTTTGCATTTTTAATTTCCGGAGTTTTAGCCCCGATTAGCAAAGGACCAGAAAAACTTTCTAGTTATGAATCGGGAATAGAACCAATGGGGGATGCTTGGTTACAATTTCGAATCTGTTATTATATGTTTGGTTTAGTTTTTGTTGTTTTTGATGTTGAAACGGTTTTTCTTTATCCATGGGCTATGAGTTTCGATGTATTAGGGGTCTCTATTTTTATAGAAGCTTTAATTTTCGTACTGATACTAATTGTTGGTT